TTCTGGGAGGCAATTCTGATTGGTCAATAAAAATCGATTTCAACGCCATTTTTTTTTTATTTTTTGTTAGTTTAGCCAATTTATCATAAAAGGTAAAAGGGGGTAAAGGAACTATGTGTTGATTGTCCTCTAAACTTAAATTTTCTTCTTTGGTATGTAAAAAGGGAATCAATAAATCAATCAAATTCCGGGAGGCTTCGTGAAGTGCTTCTTTAGGAGTTAAACTTCCATTTGTCCATATTTCGAGAAATAGTATCTCTTTGTTACCATTTTCATAAGAATGAATACTATGATTCGCATTTCGAACAGGCATGAATACAGGATCTATAGGATAACTTCCATCTTGAAAGGTATTTGGCGCTTTTATAAGATATCCACGATTCTTCTCTATTTGTAATCCAATAACCAACTCAATGGGTTCCGTCAAGCTAGCTATATGCTGTGTATTATCGACGATTTCTACATAAGGCGGTAAGATGATATCTTGAGCAGTTACATATCCAGGGCCCCTGACACAAATAGACGCCTCACAAGTTCCATAGAGATTACTTCTCAATACGATTTCTTTCAAATTCATTAAAATTTCATGTACTGATTCTTGAATACCCATTATGGTAGCATATTCGTGTGAGATTTTCTCAGATTTTGCGCGTGTGATACATGTTCCTTCGATTTCTCCAAGCAAAGCTCTTCGCATCGCAATGCCTATTGTGTCTGCTTGACCTTTCATAAGCGGAGACAGAATAAAGCGCCCATACAAAAGACGCTTACTGTCTGCTGCTGATTCAACACACTTCCACTGTAGTGTCCGAGTAGATACTGTTATTTTCTCTCGAACCATAATAATATTATTTGATCTGATCATTGAATCATTTATTTCTCTTGTTTCTCTTGCTCTCTTGTTTCTCTTGCTATTGAAATATCTTCAATTTTGATTTCTACACACGTCTTTTTTTCGGGGGTCTACAGCCATTATGTGGCATAGGGGTTACATCCCGTACGAAAGTTAATAGTATACCACTTCTGCGAATAGCTCGTAATGCTGCGTCTCTTCCAAGACCGGGACCTTTAATCATGACTTCTGCTCGTTGCATACCTTGATCTACTACTGCACGAATAGCATTTGCCGCTGCGGTTTGAGCAGCAAACGGCGTCCCTCTTCTTGTACCTTGGAAGCCACAAGTACCGGCAGAGGACCAAGAAACCACTCGCCCTCGTACATCTGTAACAGTCACAATGGTATTATTGAAACTTGCTTGAATATGAATAACCCCCTTTGGTATTTTACGTATACTCTTACGCGAACTAATACGTCCACGTGAACCCTTTTTCGGTATAGCTTTTGCCATATTTTATCATCTCATAAATTTGAGTCAGAGATATATGGATATATCCATTTCATGTCAAAAAAGATCCCCCTTCTTATTTGTATATTGGGTCTTTAACGAGTCTTATTATCCTTGTCTTTGTTTATGTCTTGGGTTGGAACAAATTACTATAATTCGTCCCCGACGACGGATTAGTCGACATTTTTCACAAATTTTACGAACAGAAGCTCTTATTTTCATATTTGCCACTCCTTACTTTAATTTTGAATCCTTTTCTTGGAAGAAAATAAGTTTATTGTAATTTTCGATTTTGAATCGTATTCCTGCGAAAGAAAAAGAAATAGTGAAGTTGAAAAAACCTAATCTTTCGAATCTTTGTTGCGGAGTCGATAAATTATACGACCTCTGGTTGAATCATAACGACTTACTTCAATTTTGACTCTATCTCCTGGCAATATTCGTATAAAACTACGTCGGATCTTTCCTGAAACATAACCTAGAATCATATCTTCATTATCTAAACGAACCCGGAACATGCCATTGGGAAGCGATTCAGTAATTAAACCTTCATGAATCCATTTTTGTTCTTTCATTCCAGGTCAAACCTCCTTGAAGTATCAACTAGTGGAGGAAGAACCCTATTAGACAACCCACTCCTTCTCTTTTCTTTTTCACAAAAAAGAAGTTTCCTATTCAATTTGGATATTAGAAAAATTACCATATATAACACAAAATTTCTCCGCCTATTCTTTCTAGTCGAGCCTCCCGGTCTGTCATTATACCCCGAGAGGTAGAAAGAATTACAACTCCCATCCCGCCTAAAATTCTAGGAATTCTTTGATAGTTAGAATAGATTCGTAGACCCGGCCGACTGATCCGTTTTAAATTTAAAAGATTTCGATAAGTCCTTTTCCTATTCCTTCTATGTCGTAGGGTTAAAACCAAAAAATCTTTGTTGTTTTCTCGATGTTTTCTCACGTTTTCGATAAAACCCTCTCGTAAAAGTATTTTAACAATACTTTGGCTGATATTAGTAGATGCTACTCGAACCACGCTTTTTCTATACATATCGGCATTTCGTATAGAGGTTATTATGTCAGCAATAGTATCACTACTCATGATTAATTAAAATGATTGGTGCCTCCAAATTTGGATATAATCAACATGTTTTTCTTTTTTTTTTTTTTTTTTTTTTACGTATTTGTTTATGAATATTAATATGAATTTTGAAAGGTATATACGTGAGACAAAATCTACTAAATTAATCTTAATCTATTTCTTTTAAATACCCTACTATAACCTATAACCATATCGTAGTCTCATTTTATAATACCTCGGGAGCTAATGAAACTATTTTAGTAAAATTGAACTGTCTCAATTCTCGGGCAATCGCACCAAAAACGCGAGTTCCTTTTGGATTTCCTTCTTGATCAATCACAACTGCAGCATTGTCATCATATCGTATTATCATACCGTTGTCACGTTTAAGTTCTTTACAAGTACGGACAATTACAGCTCTGACCACTTCTGATCTTTCTAGAGGCATGTTTGGAACTGCGTCTTTGATCACAGCAACAATAACGTCACCAATATGAGCATATCGACGATTGCTAGCTCCTATGATTCGAATACACATCAATTCTCGAGCCCCGCTGTTATCTGCTACATTCAAATGGGTCTGAGGTTGAATCATATCATTTTTTTTTTTTTTTTTTTTTTTCTGTTTTTTACAATACAAAGGTCGAAGAAAAAAAGAAATATTATTTGTTCAAAAAAAGAAACCTGCACCCGCTATTTTTAAGGCCTATTTCTTTTTTATCCCGAAATGATGAATTGAGCTCGTATAGGCATTTTGGACGCTGCTATTGAAATAGCCCTTCGGGCTATATTTTCTGTTACTCCACCCATTTCATAAAGGATTCGACCTGGTTTAACAACAGCTACCCAATATTCGGGAGAGCCTTTACCTGAACCCATACGTGTTTCTGCGGGCCTTACTGTAACTGGTTTATCTGGAAATATACGGACCCATATTTTTCCACCGCGACGTGCATTTCGTGTCATTGCTCGTCGACCTGCTTCTATTTGTCTAGATGTGATCCAAGCGGGTTCAAGTGCCTGAAGAGCGTATTTACCAAAACAAATAGTATTACCTCGATAAGATATTCCCTTCATTCTTCCTCTATGTTGTTTACGGAATCTGGTTCTTTTGGGGTTATAGTTGATGGTTTGTTTTGAATTCCATCTCTACTACAGAACCGGACGTGAGAGTTTCTTCTCATCCAGCTCCTCGCGAATAAAATCAATTCAAATTAAAGATTTTGAATTCAATTCAGATAGAATATAATTTGAATTAAGATATACATGTATTTAATAAGTAATATACTGAATCATTGATTTCATTTAATCTAGATCAAATCTATTATTCATTTGTGTATCTTGTTTGTATAGATAACTAAATCTAAATATATTAAATAACTCTTTTTTCTTATATTTATATCTTTTAGAATGTTAAAACAAATCTTTCTTTTGTTTTACTCTTTATCGTATTGGGTTGACCCAATTTTAGCAATCCAAGAAAATAAAGTTTTCGCGGGCGAATATTTACTCTTTCAATTTCTATTTCAGTTCTATCATTAGTTCATAACTTTTCCGAATAGATGAATTGGTCTCTGGCCGGTTCCGCCATCCCGATCAATGAATCATTCGAATTCATTTTCACTAAAATCTTTTGAATTCATAGGTTCCATCGTTCCCATCGCTTCTTACTTAATGGTTAGGTCTGAATTTTACAACGGAGCTATTAGTTCTTGAGTCAATATTCTTAGTCTTTATTGGCTCGAAGCTCTTTATTTTTTGTTCGACGAGCAGATCCATTTAATGATGAATCCGTATTGGTGCTTTATTACGCAGATTTTTTCTGAGATGACTCATAGACCTTACATATTGGAATTATATATCATCAATATCCTTTTTCTTTCTTTCTCTCATCTTTCCAATTATCCATACCCTTTCTTTTTTATTTCGATTGACAACTTAGAAGCATATTTTTTAATAAAAAAGATTTCAGTTGCTACAACAATATGAACAATATATCATATCTTGACTGGTTCTTTGGATCCAGATAATACGAAGTGATGAGTTGGTTATTACTTCTATAGTTATTTGTTTATATTTTTATACTATGGGGCTGTTTTTTTATACTAACCCTCAAAAAACCAACGAGTCACACACTAAGCATAGCAATTTTATCAAAAGATGAATTAAATTTTTATTAAACCCTATAGAATTATAATAGAATTATTATTGTTCATTTTTTTTTATTGAACAGAAAAGAAAAAGAAGAAACTAATTTATCATTTTTTGTTACATCGCTGGATAGAATGCAAAGGGAAATAAAGGTTTATTATTCCCCTTCTATAAAGATCCAAATTTTGATGCCTAATACCCCATAGATTGTTCGAACTGTATAGGAACAATAATCAATTTTAGCGCGAATGGTTTGTAGTGGAACCCTACCCTCTCTGATCCATTCAACACGCGCAATTTCTTTTCCGTCAATACGTCCTGCAATTTGCACTTGAATTCCTTTTGTATCTGCTTGTTCAGTTAATTCTATAGCCTTTTTCATTGCTTTGCGAAAAGAAACTCTATTTTTTAATTGTCCGGCTA